AATGGAATGCCTGAGTAAAGGGTTATCGTGATAGGATAAATAATGTAAAAAAATTACTTCCATTGACATTTAACAGAATTGAACTATCACCAGAAACACCAAAAACTACCATGCACCCTACACCAAAATGAATTATACTAGAAAAGTAAGCTAATAAAGCTAATGGGTTCATACCCCACTTATAGAGGAAATCCTCTCTTATCTAATGCCCAACAACCCCACAAAAGTCCTCTTAATATTAACAATAATAAGAGGTATTTTAATTTCAATCTCATCCAATTCATGAATTGGAGCATGAATAGGACTAGAAATTAATCTAATATCATTTATCCCATTAATATCCAATAACAAAAACATCTACACAACAGAATCTTCACTAAAATATTTCATCATTCAAGCTATATCATCCTCATTCTTACTATTCATTATTATAATAAGAGTTATAATAGAAGATATATTTACAATAGAAAATAATAATATTAACACAATAATCATTATAACCCCCCTATTATTAAAGAGAGGAGCTGCCCCTTTCCACTGATGATTTCCAAGAGTAATAGAAGGGATAAGATGAATAAACTGCTTATTACTAATAACTACACAAAAAATAGCCCCAATAATATTAATTTCATACATAATAAAAATAAATTCATTCAGATCAATTATCATTTTAACATCAACGATTGTAGGAGCCATTGGAGGTTTAAATCAATTATCTATTCGAAAAATCCTAACCTATTCATCAATTAATCATACAGGATGAATATTAGCAGCACTAATAATCAATGAAAACATATGAATTATATATTTCATAATCTATTCATTATTAACAATAACAATCGTAATAATTATTAAACCATTTAATACATCATTCATCAATCAAACACTTTTAATAAATAAAGAAATAAATACAATAAAATTTATAATATTTACAACACTCCTATCAATTGGAGGTCTCCCGCCATTCCTAGGATTTCTACCCAAATGAATTATTATCCAAATAATAATTATTAATAATATATACATTATCATAACAACAATAGTAGTAATATCATTAATAACATTATATTTTTATTTACGTATTAGCTATTCAAGATTCATAATACTACATATTGAACCAAAATGGAATATTAGATATTTCAAAAACAATAAATTCATAACATATATATCAATAATATTTTCAATATCAATAATAAATTTAATAATTTGCACCATAATAATTAATATCTATTAAAGGCTTTAAGTTAAGATAAACTAATATCCTTCAAAGCTACAAATAAAGAAACTCTTTAAGCCTTAGAAAATATATTACACCATCAGAATTGCATTCTAATATCATCCAATGAATATAAGACCTAGTAGAAGGGAAATTACCCCTAAATAGATTTACAATCTATAGCCTCATTATTATCTCAGCCATTCTACTAAAATTGAAACGATGAATATTCTCAACAAATCATAAAGATATTGGAACTTTATACTTCATTTTCGGAGCATGATCAGGAATAGTAGGAACCTCACTAAGAATATTAATCCGAACAGAATTAGGACAACCTGGATCATTAATTGGAGACGATCAAATTTATAATGTAATTGTAACTGCCCACGCATTTGTTATAATCTTCTTTATAGTAATACCAATCCTCATTGGAGGATTTGGAAATTGATTAGTACCTTTAATATTAGGAGCCCCTGATATAGCATTCCCACGAATAAATAACATAAGATTCTGATTATTACCCCCATCACTTTCACTTTTACTGACGAGAAGTATGGTTGAAAGAGGAGCTGGGACAGGCTGAACTGTCTACCCACCCTTAGCAAGAGGGATTGCACACGCTGGAGCATCAGTAGATCTAACAATCTTCTCATTACATTTAGCAGGTGTATCATCAATTCTAGGAGCAGTAAATTTTATCTCAACAATAATCAATATAAAACCAATTAATATAAAACCTGAACGAATCCCTTTATTTGTTTGAGCAGTAGGAATTACAGCACTATTACTTTTGCTATCATTACCAGTATTAGCAGGAGCAATCACAATACTATTAACTGACCGTAACCTTAATACATCATTCTTTGACCCAGCAGGAGGTGGAGATCCTATTCTATATCAACATTTATTTTGATTCTTTGGTCATCCAGAAGTGTACATTTTAATTTTACCAGGATTTGGTATAATTTCACACATTATTTGTCATGAAAGAGGAAAAAAAGAAGCATTCGGAAATTTAGGAATAATCTTCGCCATATTAGCCATTGGACTTCTAGGATTTGTTGTATGAGCACACCACATATTTACAGTAGGAATAGATGTGGATACACGAGCATACTTCACATCAGCAACAATAATCATTGCAGTACCTACTGGTATTAAAATCTTTAGATGATTAGCCACTATATATGGTTCACAATTAACTTATAGAGCCCCATGCTTATGATCCCTAGGTTTCGTTTTCCTATTCACTTTAGGAGGTTTAACAGGAGTTGTATTAGCAAATTCATCAATTGATATTATTTTACATGATACATACTACGTAGTAGCACATTTCCACTACGTATTATCAATAGGAGCTGTATTCGCAATTATAGCAGGATTCATCCAATGATATCCGCTATTCACAGGACTAACATTAAATCCTAAATGATTAAAAACACAATTCATAACAATATTCTTAGGAGTAAATATAACATTTTTTCCACAGCACTTTCTAGGTTTAGCCGGCATACCACGACGATATTCAGACTATCCAGATGCATACACAACATGAAACGTAGTCTCATCAATTGGATCAGCAATCTCATTTGTAAGAGTAGTTATATTTATCTTCATTATGTGAGAAAGAATAAGAACAAATCGACAAGTATTATTCCCAACACAAACTAGAAATTCAATTGAATGGTTACAAAATACTCCACCAATAGAACACAGATATTCAGAATTACCTACTATTACTAATTAATTTTTAATATGGCAGATAAGTGCATTGGATTTAAGACCCAAACATAAAGTTTTAATCTTTTATTAGAAATGACAACATGATCTAATATAAATTTACAAGACAGAGCATCACCTATTATAGAACAACTTATTTATTTCCACGACCACACTTTAATAATCATCTTAATAATTTTAACAATCGTATCATATATAATAATAGCAATAACTTACAATAAATACATTGACCGATATTTATTAGAAGGACAAATAATTGAAGTAGCATGAACAATCGCACCAGCAATCATTTTAATTTTTATTGCCGTTCCATCACTACGATTACTATATTTAATAGACGAAGTAAATAATCCCACATTAACATTAAAAACAATTGGTCACCAATGATACTGAAGATATGAGTATTCAGACTTCATCAAGGTAGAATTCGATTCATATATAATTCCACAAAATGAATTACAAAATTATAGATTCCGCCTTCTGGATGTTGATAACCGAACTACACTACCTACAAATACATTTATCCGAATAATTGTAACAGCAGCAGATGTTTTACACTCATGAACAATTCCTAGCTTAGGGGTAAAAGCAGACGCTACACCAGGACGATTAAACCAAATCAGATTTTTAATTAACCGGCCTGGTTTATTTTTCGGACAATGCTCAGAAATCTGTGGAGCAAATCACAGATTTATACCAATTGTAATTGAAAGAATTACAACAAATAACTTCATTAAATGAATTTCAAAGATAAGAAATTCATCAGATGACTGAAAGCAAGTATTGGTCTCTTAAACCACTTTATAGTAAATAGCAATTACTTCTGATGAAGAAAATTTAGTTAATTAATAACAATAGTATGTCAAACTAAAATAATCAATTTTGATATTTTTCTATTCCACAAATAATACCAACAAGATGAACAATCCTATTTTTATTCTTCTCAACAACATTTATACTATTTAATTTTATAAACTATTTTATATACAACCCAACAAAAAAGAAAGTAATAGAAAAAAAAATTCAAATTACAGAAAAAATTTGAAAATGATAACTAATTTATTCTCAGTTTTTGACCCATCAACAAGAATTAACAATTTAACAATAAATTGATCAAGAACATTAATAGGAATATTATTAATCCAATCAAGATTCTGATTAATTCCCTCACGACAAATATTAATATGAAATAAATTATTAATAAAATTACATCAAGAATTCAAAATACTATTAACTAACAAAAACATTAATAAAGGAAGAACATTTATATTAATTTCACTAATATTAATAATTATATTTAATAACACATTAGGATTATTCCCTTATATCTTTACAAGAACAAGACACATAACAATAACAATATCTCTAGCACTACCATTATGAACAAGATTTATAATTTTTGGATGAATTAATAATACACAACACATATTCGCACACCTGGTACCACAAGGTACACCACCATTATTAATACCATTCATAGTATGTATTGAAACAATTAGAAATTTAATCCGACCAGGAACTTTAGCAGTACGATTGACCGCAAATATAATTGCAGGACACTTATTATTAACACTTATAGGAAATACAGGTCCATATTTAAGTAACATTTTATTAACAATTTTAATCACAACACAAATCCTATTACTAATACTAGAATCAGCAGTAGCTATTATTCAATCATATGTATTTGCCGTATTAAGAACTCTATATTCAAAGGAAGTAATTTAATGTCAAACCATGCAAATCACCCTTTCCACCTAGTAGATCAAAGACCATGACCATTAACAGGGGCAATTGGAGCAATAATTACTATAACAGGTATAATTAAATGATTTCATCAATATAATCAGCAATTATTAATTATAGGAATTATTATTATAATAATCACCACAATTCAATGATGACGAGACATTATTCGAGAAAGAACATTTCAAGGATTACATACAAAAATAGTAACAAAAGGATTACGATGAGGTATAATTCTATTCATTATCTCAGAAGTATTTTTCTTCATCTCATTCTTCTGAGCATTTTTCCACAGAAGTTTATCACCTACAATTGATCTAGGATCATCTTGACCCCCAATAGGAATTAACCCATTCAACCCTTTACAAATTCCCCTTCTAAATACAGCCATTTTATTAGCATCAGGAATTACAATTACATGAGCACATCATAGAATTATAGAAAATAATTATAATCAAGGACTACAAGGCCTATTTATTACTGTAATATTAGGGATTTACTTCACAATTTTACAAGGATATGAATACATTGAAGCACCATTCACAATTGCAGATTCAGTATATGGTTCTACCTTCTTTGTAGCAACAGGATTCCATGGATTACACGTAATTATTGGAACAACATTTTTATTAACTTGTTTAATGCGACAACTAAAAATACACTTTTCATCATATCACCACTTCGGTTTTGAAGCAGCAGCATGATATTGACATTTTGTAGATGTAGTATGATTATTCTTATATATTTCAATTTACTGATGGGGAAGATAAACTAATTTATCTAATATAACAAGTATATTTGACTTCCAATCAAAAAGTTTGATTAAACAAGATAAATAATAATAATAATAATCACATCAACATTATTAACCTTAATAGTTTCAACAATTATTATAACAGTAGCAAGAATCATCTCAAAAAAAATTAATGAAGATCGAGAAAAAGCATCACCATTTGAATGTGGATTTGATCCAATAAGATCTGCACGAATACCATTTTCATTACGATTCTTTCTAATCGCAGTAATCTTCCTAATTTTCGATGTAGAAATTGCATTAATTTTACCAATAACAATTATTATAATATTATCAGAAATAAAAATATGAACAACCATTAGAATTATATTCCTATTCATTTTATTAATAGGATTATATCATGAGTGAAGTCAAGGATCCCTTGAATGAGCAAGATGGGATCGTAGTTAATTATAACGTTTGAATTGCATACAAAAAGTATTGAACTTTCAATCTATCTCAAAATATGAAGCAATATATTGCAATCAGTTTCGACCTGACCCCTAAGTAGTAATACTCTTATTTTCCAATTAACTGAAACCAAAAAAGAGGTATATTACTGTTAATAATACTATTGAAAAATATTCCAGTTAAAGAAATGTAATGACAAAGTGAAAGCTGCTAACTTAACACTACAGCGGTTAAAATCCGTTAACATTTCTATTTATATAGTTTAACAAAACATTACATTTTCATTGTAAAAATAAAGCAAAACTTTTATAAGTACACTTGAAGATAAAAATCTCAATAACATCTTCAATGTTAAGCTCTAATATAAGCTATTCAAGTAAATAATTAAAAAAAAAATTAAAATAATTATTCATATAATAAAAAATAACAAAAATAACTTTAAACTATTATATTGAAATCAATAATTAAATTTACTTAAATTCATAAACAAAAAATTTAAATTCTGACCACCAAAGTATTCTCTTCAACCAAAATCAAATACCTTTAAAGAATAATAACCAAAATATAAAGGGAAAAAAGATATACCATAAGTAGAAATATAAGGTATAAATCATATTGAACCAAAAAAAATAATTAATCCACTAAAATTTAAAGAAATTAAATTACTACTAAAATTCAACCTTGATATTTCAAAACCTAATCAACCACCAATAAAACTAACTAATAAAACCAACCACTTTAAATAAAAAGGTAAACAAACCATGACAGGAGTAGGGAAAATAATTCATCTTAAAAATCTTCCACCTAAAATAGATATAATCAACAACAATAATATTCCCCGTAATATATTAAGATTATATTCAAACAAAAAACAAAAGGAATTTATATTAAAATCTCTACATAAAACATAATAAAATAAACGAAATGAATAACAAACAGTAAGTCCAGTAGAAATAAAAAATAAAAAGAAACTAAACATGTTTAAATATCTTAAAGAAATAGACTCCAAAATTAAATCCCTAGAATAAAATCCAGCTAAAAAAGGTATACCACATAATGCAAAATTAGAAATTATTAAACAAGAAGATGTTAAAGGCATCTGAAAAGATAAAACACCTATATAACGAATATCTTGAGAATCATTCATAAAATGAATTACTACACCAGCACATATAAATAATAAAGCCTTAAATAAAGCATGAGTAAGTAAATGAAAAAAAGATAAACCAATAAGACCTAAAGATAATACTCTAATTATTAAGCCAAGTTGTCTTAAAGTAGATAAAGCAATAATCCTCTTTAAATCATACTCAAAATTAGCACCCAATCCAGATATAAATATAGTTAACCCAGAAATTAATAATAATAAAATATTTAATCAATCCATAAAAACAACTTCAAAACGAATTAATAAATAAACCCCAGCAGTAACTAAAGTAGAAGAATGAACTAAAGCAGAAACAGGAGTAGGAGCTGCTATAGCAGCAGGAAGTCAAGAAGAAAAAGGAATTTGAGCACTCCTAGTTAAAGCTGCTAAAACAACAAAAATTGAAATTAAATTCATTTCAAAAGAACCTTTTAAAAAACTTAAGTAATAAATATAATTTCATCTACCAAAGTTCAACATTCAAGCAATAACTATCAACAAAGCAACATCACCAATACGATTAGATAAAAAAGTAATTATACCAGCATTATAAGATTTAACATTCTGATAATAAATTACTAAACAATAAGAAACTAATCCTAATCCATCTCAACCCAATAAAATTCTAATTATATTAGGACTAACAATTAAAAATATTATCGAAACCACAAACATTAAAACTAATATAATAAACCGATTCATATTTAAATCACCATGTATATAATCATCTCTATATAAAATAACCAAAGATGAAATAAAAAATACAAAACCCATAAAAATTAAAGATATTCAATCAAATAAAAAAGTTATAACAATTGATCTAGAATTCAAGGAAATAATAATCCACTCAATAAAAATAATTAAATCATTTATTAAAAAATAAAACCCCAATAAAACCAAAAAAATACCCAATATAAATAAGAAAATAAAACTAACAAAACATATAGATAAAATCACAACCTAAAATAATTATTATATCAATGACACCACAAGTCAACGTTTTTTATTAAACTACTTAAGCAATTACAACCATAATAAAATTAAATCACTATCCAGAATAAGTAAATTCAACGGAAATCAATGCAAAAATAATAATAAAAATTCACGAGAATAATTAAATGAACAAGAATAAATACCAGAATAATAAGAACCATGCTGTCTATAAGAAAATAAATAAAGGGTATAAACAGCACTAAAGAAAGATAAAAAAATTAATGTTAATATACAAAATCAAGACCAAGCAATCAATCTATTTAAAAGACTAATCTCACCAAGCAAATTTAAAGAAGGAGGTGCAGCTATATTACAAGATCTTAATAAAAATCATCATATTGATATTCTAGGTATTAAATTTATTAAACCTTTATTAATTATTAATCTACGACTACCTAATCGTTCATAAGAAATATTAGCAAGACAAAATAAACCAGAAGAACAAAGACCATGGGCAATTATTAAAGTAAAAGAACCACAACATCCCCAATAATTTATGGTTATAATACCACTAATAACAATTCCCATATGAGCAACCGAAGAATAAGCAATCAACGATTTTAAATCAGTCTGACGTATACAAACTAAACTAACCAAAACACCGCCTACTAATCTGATAGAAATTCAAATAAAATTTATATTAAAAACAAAATTACCTAAAAAAGAAAAAACACGTAATAACCCATATCCACCCAATTTTAGTAAAATTCCAGCTAAAATCATTGAACCAGAAACAGGAGCCTCAACATGAGCCTTAGGTAGTCATAAATGAACTAAAAATATAGGTATTTTAATAAGGAAAGCTAAAATCATACAAAAGTAAAAAAGAATATTTAAAAAAAAAAAATCACCCAATATAAAAAAATTTATAGTATTAACAGAATCAAAGATATAAAAAATACCCACTAATAAAGGAAGAGATGCAAGTAAAGTATAAAACAATAAATAAATACCAGCTTGAAGTCGCTCAGGTTGATACCCTCAACCCAAAATCAAAAATAAAGTAGGAATTAATCTACCCTCAAAAAATAAATAAAAAGAAAATAAATCCAATCTTCCAAAAGTACAACATAACATAATTAACAAAAAAATAACAACTGATAAAAAAAAACAAGAATAAAAATCAAAACGAAAAACCATTTCTCTAGCTAATACCATTAATACACAAATCCAAAAACTCAACAAAATCAAACCATAAGAAATATAATCAAATCCAAATATGTAACCTAAATTACACCAACAAAAAAAATAAGGAAAAACAAAAATAAATAAAAAAGAAACTAAAAATATAAAAGAATGAATTATTCACCAAAAATTTTTTAATAGACATAAAGGGATTAAAAAAACTACAAAAAATAAAAACCTTAACATTGAAATACTCCATAAGATTGAAAATAATCATTACCATACCCACGAACTATAGAAACTAAAATTGATAAACCCAAAGCACCTTCACATACAGAAAAGGTAAGAAAAACAACAACAAAATATAATTCATAATTAAAAAAAATTAAATAATAATATAAAATAAAAAACAAAATCAAAACTATAAATTCTAATCTCAACAAAGTAATTAATAAGTGTTTACGACTAGAAGAAAAAACTCATATACCACATAAAAAAATAAAAGAAAAATAAGAAAGTATAACCATTAAATGTTTTAATAATTTAACAAAAATATTGGCCTTGTAAACCAAAAATAAGAATTTACCTTTTAAAACATCAAAGAAAAGAAAAAATCCCATCATCAATTCCCAAAACTAATATTTTTAATAAACTATTCCTTGAGATTAGTCAAATAATAATATCAATAAGAATTACATTAAGAATAATATTTACACAAATAAACCATCCATTAGCAATAGGTTTAATACTATTAATACAAACAATTCTAGTATGTTTAATAAGAGGGTTATTATCTCAATCATTCTGATTTGCTTATATTATATTTTTAATCTTCATTGGAGGTATATTAGTTCTATTCATCTATGTAACAAGATTAGCATCAAACGAAATATTAACATTATCTACGAAAATAATAATTATAAGAATAATAAGAATGATACTAATTATATTAATAATAAAAAATTGAATAAAAATTTATAATTCAGAAACAATAACAAATGAAAAATTAAATTTAAATAATGAGAACCAAACTCAATTAAATAAACTTTACAATAAGCCCAATGGAAAAATAACAATCATATTAGCATCATATCTATTTTTAGCACTAATTACAGTTGTAAAAATTACTAATATTACAAAAGGACCACTACGACAAATAAATTAATAATGAATAAATCCATACGTTCAAATCACCCATTATTAAAAATTATAAATAATGCATTAGTAGATTTACCTACCCCCTCAAACATCAATACATGATGAAATTTCGGATCACTTTTAGGAATTTGCTTAATTATACAAATCATAACAGGATTATTTCTAGCAATACATTACTGCCCAAATATTGATAACGCATTCTCAAGAGTTGTACATATCTGCCGAGACGTAAATTATGGATGAATAATACGAACAACACATGCAAACGGAGCATCCTTATTCTTTATATGCATTTACATACACATCGGACGAGGTTTATATTACGGATCATATAAATTTAAATACACATGAATAGTAGGAGTAATTATCTTATTCTTAACAATAGGAGCCGCATTCATAGGATATATTTTACCCTGAGGACAAATATCATTTTGAGGAGCTACTGTAATTACTAATTTACTATCAGCAGTACCTTATTTAGGAATTGATATAGTACAATGAGTTTGAGGAGGATTTGCAGTAGATAATGCAACACTAAATCGATTCTTTACCTTCCACTTCCTAATACCATTTATCATTACAGCAATAGTGATAATTCACTTACTATTCCTACATCAAACAGGATCAAATAATCCGATAGGATTAAATAGAAATATTGACAAAATTCCATTTCACCCATACTTCACTATTAAAGATATTGTAGGATTTATTATAATATTTATAATCTTATCAATTATATCATTAAAAGAACCTTATATTCTTAGAGACCCAGATAATTTTACACCAGCAAATCCATTAGTAACACCTGTACATATTCAACCAGAATGATATTTCCTATTTGCATACGCAATCCTACGCTCAATCCCTAATAAATTAGGAGGAGTAATTGCACTTATAATATCTATTATAATTTTAATAATTATACCTCTAATAAAATCAAAATTTCAAGGTATACAATTCTACCCAATAAATCAAACAATATTTTGAGCCATAGTAAATATAATTATATTATTAACATGAATTGGAGCACGACCAGTAGAAGAACCATATGTATTAACAGGACAAATCCTAACCGTAAGATACTTTTTATATTTTATAATAACACCAGTAATAACAAGATATTGAGAAAACAAAATTAAATAATCAATTAATAAGCTTATGAAAGCAAATGTTTTGAAAGCATATAAAAGAAGTTAAACTCTTCTATTAATTTAATACTTAATTTAATACAATTAAAAAAAGAAGATAAAAAAATTTTTACCCCAATAAAAAATAATAAATAATTCAAAGATAAAGGTAAATAAATCTTTCAAGCCAAATTTATTAATTTATCATACCGAAAACGAGGAACTGTCCCACGAACTCAAATAAACAAAAAAGAAATAAGAGACAATTTTATATAAAAAAATAAAGTATATAAATCACACCCTAAAAAAATTACACAAAATAGCATTCTCATAAATAAAATACTAGAATATTCAGCTAGAAAAATTAATGCAAAACCACCTGCTCTATATTCAACATTAAATCCTGAAACTAATTCAGATTCACCTTCAGCAAAATCGAAAGGAGTACGATTAGTTTCAGCCAAACAAGAAGAAAATCAAACCAAACCTAAAGGTAATGAAAAAAAAATTAATCAAAAATAATTCTGATAATAATAGAAAAAAATTAAATTATATCTCCCAATCAAAAAAACAAAAGATAATAAAATTAAAGCCAAACTAACTTCATAAGAAATGGTTTGAGCCACTGCACGTAAACCCCCCAATAAAGAATAATTAGAATTAGAAGACCAACCAGCAATTATTAATGTATAAACACCCAATCTAGTACATCTAAGAAAAAATAACAAACCAAAATCAAAAGAAATAAAACCTCTAAAATAAGGATATAACAATCACACTAATAAAGATAAAAACAAACCAAAAATAGGAGAAAAATAATAAGATAAATAATTAGATATAAAAGGAAAAAATTGCTCCCTAGAAAATAACTTAACTGCATCTCTAAAAGGTTGAAAAATACCAATAAATCCAACCTTATTAGGACCTTTACGAATATGAATATAACTTAAAACCCTACGCTCAAGTAAAGTAAGAAAAGCCACCCCCACTATAACAAAAATCATCAACAAAAAAAAAATAATTAAAAGAAAAAAAATATTTAAAAACATATATTATCTGTAAAATCAATCTACATAAAAGGAACCTAAATCCAATGCACTTATCTGCCAAAATAATAACAGTTATTATTAATCAGAAAAATAAAATTATTCAAAACGTATGGTCCTTTCGTACTAAAACGTTATAAATTATTATAGATAGAAACCAACCTGGCTCACACCGGTTTGAACTCAGATCATGTAAGATTTTAAAGGTCGAACAGACCTAATATATATAAGCACCTACACCAAAAATTAATCTTAATCCAACATCGAGGTCGCAAAATCTTTTGTCAATATGAACTCTCAAAAAGAATTACGCTGTTATCCCTAAGGTAATTTAGTCTTACAATCAATAAAAATGGATCAAATAAATATACATAAATATATAAAAATAAAAAGAGTTAATTTAATCTTCTCATCACCCCAACAAAATAAATTTTTATATTAAAAATCATCATACAAAAAAAATAAAAATATATAAAACTCTATAGGGTCTTCTCGTCCCAAAAAAATATTTAGGCATTTTAACCTAAAATTTAAATTCAATAAAAAAAATTAAAGACAGTTAACACCTCGTCAAACCATTCATTCCAGCCTACAATTAAAAGACTAATGATTATGCTACCTTTGCACGGTCAAAATACCGCGGCCCTTCAACATTCAGTGGGCAGGCCATACATCAAAATATATTCAAGAAGAGATGTTTTTGATAAACAGGCGAGTGAAATAAATTGCCTAGTTCCTATAAAAAACTTAACAAAAAATAAACAAAATAAACAATAATAATATACTAATTAAATAATAATTATAATAAATAAATAATTAATTTAAACATTTCAATAAAAAATTTAAAAACAACAAAAATACAATAACCAAAAATTAAAATTTCAACATAATTAAACTGTTAGTTAACATAAAACCCACAAAAATAAAATAAATAAAATCTTATAAAAATATATATAGGAGCTAATCCCCCAATACATAAATATTAAATAAAAAAAAACTAACAATATAGAAAAATTAAAATAATACCTGAATTAAATTCATTTCCCGAAAAACCAGATACCATAAAAAACGAATAACATTTCATTACCAAAAAAATATAATTAATGTTGATAAAACAACAACTAAAATAATTAATTAACTCATTTAAAATCGGGAATCAAAAAATAAATAAAAAAATTCAATAAACCCTGATACACAAGGTACAATAAAATAAATCAACTTAATAAATAATAAAAATAAACCTCTACAGTACAAATAAACTATAATAAAAAAAATTAAATCAAAAATATATACAATAACAAAAAAATAATTTCATCAAGACAAAAAAAAATTAAAAAAAATAAACCATTAACAATTTCAAGCCATACCGAATTGAACGGTATAATTATCAATGTAAATGAAATTTCTAACTAAAAATTAACTTGATCATTCCAGCTACACCTTCCGGTACAACCACTATGTTACGACTTATCTCGAATAAATAACGAGAGTGACGGGCGATGTGTACACACTCTAGAAACTAAATCATTATTACAATCTAAAATAATAATTACATTCAAATCCAATTTCATATTAAAATTCCATTTAATAATCCAAAAATAAATATAAACGTAACCCATTTCTACTCAATCATAAATTGCACCTTGACCTGAAATAATTTTAAATAAAATTTAGAAAATTAAAAACACTATAAAGATCCTCATACAACGGCGGTATACAAATCAATAAATTAAGTAAGGTCCAACGAGGATTATCGATAAAAGAACAGGTTCCTCTAAACAGAATAAAATACTGCCAAATTCTTTAAGTTTCAAGACCATATCTATTACTACTCAGGTTAAATAATTAACATCAAAAATAATAGGGTATCTAATCCTAGTTTTCATTAAAGACTTCGTAGCCTCAAAACAAAATAAATTAACAAAAAAAAATAATAAAATTTCACCCAATAATATAAACTATAAATTAAACAATAACAATTAAACTACTTTAACCAAAAATATTTAATTGCATTTAATGTATAACCGCAGTTGCTGGCACAAATTTAACTAATACTATAAACATTACCAAATCTAAGATACCTTAATCTTTAATAATAAATACTGCGAAACAAAAATTAAATAATCATTTAGAAAAAACTAATCACGCAAAAACTTACATATAAAACAAGTAAAAATAAATAACTTAACAAGAATAAAACTATTCTAAGATAGAACAACAATAATCGGAACAGCACATTTTATAATGAAATTTCTTAATAAAAAAAATTAAAAAAAGTAAACATTCTAAATCAAAATTTCCACTCATAAATAAAATTTTTCTTGCCCAACTAAATAGATAAAACTTTTCAAAAATAAAAACTAAAAATAAAACTATTCTAATAAAAAAAACTAAATCTACGGTTCAACACCTTAATAATAGCTTTGTTGAATATAAGGAGTAATAACACTTTCTATATCTCATTTTTTTTTTAAATATTAAATGAGATATAGAAAGTGTTATTACTCTTTATGATCTAATATAAAAATTTAATTGTATAGGTAAATTATCGTATTATATCGATTATTATAATATAAGAACTTAGATTAATGTATTAATTATTGGATAGTACTATTTATTGTATATAAGAATTAAATTTAAAAATAATTATTATTGGTCAGTATATATATATAATTTATTTATTCAATATATTATACTATTATATATATAATACAAAATGTATTTAAATAATATTCCATATATTCAACTAAATTCCTTATATATATATACTCTTTCTTTTTCTTTATATAGAGCTATATGGTATATAAGTTCAAAGTGTATATACATAAGATCTTATATTAATTTGGCAAAAATAAAAATTTATCCAAAAAATAAAAGATAAACCAACTAAAATTATAAGAACTAACCCGCATCAAATAAATTTTCTATATAATAATGATA